ATTATTAAACGTATTATGTTATTTCTATGGCTTATCTTTTTTTCCATAGATGGATTAAAGGTTTATTCACATAAGCTAAAATTTTTTATTTAGCTATTATTATTATAAATATAATTAATATTCATGGCTTATCTTTAAAATGGTTCAAGTATATTAAATATTTATATAATATATAAGAATTTATTATTTAATAGAAATAACGTTATATATATACTATATTAATTTATATATTAAATAATAAAAACTTAAAATCTAAATAAAGAATAGATATATGACGTTATTTATAATATATATTAAATATTTATATAATATTAAAATATTTAATATAATTTATATATAACATTAAATATAAAGTATATTAAATATTTTAATATTATATAAATATTTAATATATATTATATATAACGTTAGATATATACTATATTAATTTATATATTAAATAATAAAAACTTAAAATCTAAATAAAGAATAGATATATGACGTTATTTATAATATATATTAAATATTTATATAATATTAAAATATTTAATATAATTTATATATAACATTAAATATAAAGTATATTAAATATTTTAATATTATATAAATATTTAATATATATTATATATAACGTTATATATATACTATATTAATTTATATATTAAATAATAAAAACTTAAAATCTAAATAAAGAATAGATATATGACGTTATTTATAATATATATTAAATATTTATATAATATTAAAATATTTAATATACTTTATATATAATATTAATTGAATTCCTTCTTTCTTAGATTTAGGTAAAAGAAAGAAGGAATTCATAAGAATTATTAAATTATATATTAATAATAATTATATAGATGATATTATTTAAATAATTTAATAATAATAAGCCGTGATTATTACTAATTAATATAATGTTTACAAAAAATATATAGTTTCTCTTTATTATTTTTACTTTTGATTGTACTTAGTTCATTTTATTACTTAAAATAATTTATTACTAAAACACTATGAATCCCCAAATTCATAATGTTTTGCTTGAATCCCCAAATTTAAGCTTAACCATTTTAATTGATAAATTATTTAATTCTTTAACATTTTCTTCTTGTAAGCATTGAGTCTCTAAGGTTTGTTAACTATTTAAAATTGTCATTGCTACCTTCCCCTTAAGGTATCAACTAATCCCCAAATTAGTTGGAAATAATATAAGGGTTATATTATTTCTTAAGGTTCTTATATTGTTCCTTATTTGTAACTGACAGTTTCCTGTGGGAACTCCCAAATTTGGGGAGAAACGAAAATTTGGGCCATTAATATTTCACTTTTTTGTTAAAGTTTGATTCTGTCTTAGGATTTTGTTAATTCTTTAATTTATATGGAAATATTTTAAATCGTTTTTAAATCCAGTAATTAGTATTATTGTTTGTCTATAGACTGACTTAGTAATAGAATTTATAATAGATTAAATTTGTGCCAGCATTCGCGGTTATACAAATTTATTAAAGTTAATTTTATAGGATTTAATTTAATTATTTTTATTGAGTTTAAATTTATTGTACTTAGGTGGAATTTGTACTTTTAATTATTCTCTAAAATTTTATTTTAAAAAATTTTATTACTAAACTAGGATTAGATACCCTATTATTTATTATGTATTTATATTAATCTTGAATAGTATTAGCTATGTTCTTTAAAGCTCAAAGAATTTGGCGGTGAAATATCTTCTTAGAGGAACCTGTGGATTAATCGATAAACCACGATATATTTTACTTGTATTAAAATTTGTATACCGCTATGTAAATGGAGTGTTCTTATAGGATATTTTCTTTTTCTAAATTGATTAATATTAGGTCAAGGTGCAGTTTTATACAAGTTTTCATGGGTTACTTTAATTCTAAATGTATAGGATTTTTATTAGTTTTAATAATTGAGAATTAGGATTTAAAAGTAAATTAAATTAATTAATTTAATTGAATTTTGCTCTTTTTTATGTACATATCGCCCGTCACTCCTGGTCTAAGTCAGGATAAGTCGTAACAAAGTAATTTTACCGGAAGGTGAGGTTAGAAGTACTACAGATTATAGCTTATTTAAAGCTTTTTATTTACACTAATAGGAAAACTCTATTGTTTATTCTGATTTATCTTAAATTTTATTTTTTGTAAATTTTTGATGAAATTATTTTTAATTTTCTTAGTATTATTTAGAAAAGAGATTAATTTATAATAAACTGTGAAGGCTAATTTTTATATTTTTAATAAAGTTTAATTAGTACCTTTTGTATCAGGGTGAATTCAATATGTTAATAATTTTATATTCCCGAATTTTAAAGGTCAATAAATATATTAATTTATTTGTTTCAGTACGTTTTTAAATATATTTATAGTAATTAAATGTTATTCGTTTTAAGTGTATCTGGTTGTTAGGGAAATTAATTTAATTAATCGTTATTTTATATAATTTTATTTTAAATTTTTATAATGAAAAATTATTAGGGATAATCTTAATAGTTTGTATTACAATAGATTTGTCTTTAAATATTTATTATCTTTAGAATTTTGTATTGAGTTTGTAATAAATTTGTATTTTACTATATTATTTTTTTATATTTATTTTTCTACTTAACTAATTAAATTAATTTTAATTTTATTTAAATAATTATTCAATTAGTATAATTATTATTTTTAATTAAATGAACTTGACAAATTTTATTCCCAACTGTTTAACAAAAACATTTCTTTTTGGTTTATATAAAAGGTATATTCTGCCCTATGATTTATATTAAATGGCTGCAGTATTTTGACTGTGCAAAGGTAGCATAGTAATTAGTTTCTTAATTAGAAGCTGGTATGAATGAATTAATGAGAAATATATTTTATTAATTTTATTATTAAAATTTAAAATTTAAGTTAAAATGCTTAATGAATTTCTAGGGACGATAAGACCCTATAGAACTTTATATTATAATTTTTAATTGTTTTTGTTTAAAATATTCATTTAATTTTTGTAATAATTTGCTGGGGTGGTGAATAAATTTTAACTTTATTATTTTATATCAGAAATATCTGTTAGTTTTGATCCTACTGGACTTAAGATTAAGTTACCTTAGGGATAACAGCGTAATTTTAATGGCGAGTCCATATCTATATTAATTTTGCGACCTCGATGTTGAATTAAGGTAAGACTAAGGAGCAGAATTCTTAGTTCTAAGTCTGTTCGACTTTTAAATCCTTACATGATTTGAGTTCAAACCGGCGTGAGCCAGGTTGGTTTCTATCTTAGAATTAATAATACTATTTAGTACGAAAGGACCATTAGTGTATACTTAGGTATTTTATTTTTCTAACAAATGATTTGGCAGATTAGTGCATTAAGTTTAGAATTTAAATAAGTAATAAATTACATTCATTAATTTATTCTTTAATGTTTTTGATTTTGTTAATTTTTGTAATGGTTTCTGTGGGGTTTTTTACTTTGCTAGAACGTAGGGTCTTAGGGTATGTTCAGTGTCGTAAAGGTCCGAATAAAGTAGGTTATTTAGGAATTTTACAGCCTTTTAGTGATGGAATAAAGTTGTTTATAAAAGAACAATTTTACCCTATAAATTCAAATTATTTAATTTATATATTATGTCCTTTGTTTAGATTAATACAATCTCTTTTCTTGTGAATAATTTTTCCATTTTATGTTAATACTTTAGAGATGAATTTGGGTCTATTATTTTTTTTATGTTGCTCTAGATTAGGTGTATATGGTTTAGTAATTTGTGGCTGGTCTTCTAATAGAATTTATTCTATATTGGGTTGTATTCGGAGAGTTTCGCAAGTAATTTCTTATGAAGTTACTCTTTCCTTAATTTTATTAGGTTTTTTTTTACTTGTGGATAGTTACAGTTTGATAAGTTTTTATTATTTGCAAGGTTCAATTTGGTTTAGTGTTTTTTCACTCCCCTTATTTTTTAGATGGATATCTTGTTGCATAGCTGAAACTAACCGAACTCCCTTTGATTTCTCTGAGGGTGAGAGAGAGTTAGTTTCTGGATTTAATGTAGAGTACGGGGGAGGAGGATTTTCTATCCTTTTTATTTCTGAATATTCAAGTATTATTTTTGTCTCTCTTTTCACTTGTGTGGTTTTTTTAGGTTCTGACTTTAATAGCTTATTTTTTTACTTTAAATTAATTTTGGTTTGCTTTACATTTATTTGGGTTCGTTCTACTCTTCCCCGGTTTCGTTATGATAAGCTTATGTATTTAGCATGAAAATGTTATTTACCGATATCTTTAAATTATATAATATTTTTTTTATTAGTAAAACTATTATGTTTTTATCATTTTTTTTTGTAAAGTCAATAAATTAGTAGTCTTTCTTTTACTTTCAAAGTAAATGCTTTATATAAGCTAATTGACTTAACTAATAAATTTTTCTCATATTTTAGTAAGTAAAGGGTCTGTGATAAAATACAAAAAGTAAACAATTGTTAGTACTATCCCTGTGTTTGTGTAGGGGTACTCAACAGGACGCGCTCCGATTCATGTTAGTAAAATAATTGTTACTACAAAGGTTCAGAAGTTTAATTGACTTATAGGGTAAAATTGAATTCCTTTAAATTTAGATTTTATTGAGAATGGTATAATGGCAAGAATAATAATTGATAAAAATAAGGCTATTACTCCCCCTAGCTTGTTAGGGATTGATCGTAAAATAGCATATGCAAATAGGAAGTATCATTCAGGTTGGATGTGAACTGGGGTTACTATTGGGTTAGCAGGTGTGAAGTTATCGGGGTCTGATAGCAGGTATGGGTTGTATATAGTTAATATTATCAATATTATAATTGTAATTGAGAATCCTATTAGATCTTTAATAGAGAAAAATGGATGGAAAGGAATTTTGTCGATATTAGAATTAACACCTAGTGGGTTGTTTGATCCTGTTAAATGTAAAAAGAATAAGTGAATTATTACTATTATTACAATGATAAAGGGTAAAAGGAAATGTAATCTGAAAAATCGTGATAATGTTGCATTGTCAACTCTAAACCCACCTCAAATTCAGTTTACTAAGGTAATTCCTAAGTAAGGTACAGCTGATAGTAAGTTTGTAATTACAGTTGCTCCCCAAAATGATATTTGTCCTCATGGTAATACATAGCCTAAGAAAGCTGTAGCTATTGTTATTAGTATAATTACAATACCTACATTTCATGTTTTTTTAAAATGAAAAGATCCATAATAAATACCTCGGCCTACATGTAGGTATATACAGATGAAAAATAAAGAAGCACCATTTGCGTGTGTGTTTCGTATAAGTCACCCGTAGTTTACATCTCGTATAATATGACTTACTCTATTAAAAGCCATTTCAATGTTTGCGGAATAGTGCATAGATAGTAAAATTCCTGTTACTAGTTGGATTGATAAACATAGTCCTAAAATTGACCCAAAATTTCATCATCTTGAAAGGTTAATAGGTGCTGGTAGATCGATTAATGCGTTATTAAAGATTGAAAAAATTTTATCTCTTTTTCGTAAAGGCTTATTCATATTTAGCTCGCAAAGGTCCCTTATGGATTTTAATAATTTTACTAACTACAATTATTGTTAAGAAAAGATATAAAAATAATATAATAGTAATTCACATTGTTTTTTTGTTGTAAATCTTTGTTATGGAGGTAGATTCTTTTGTTAAGTAGCTTTCTGCTATAATGTTGTTGTTTCTAACCTCTGTTATTAATTCTTCTAATGGGATAACTAAAGCAATGATTATAATAGTTAATATTTTGATGTTTGGAGTGAACTTTTCATTAGATGCAATTCTGCTTATGTATATAAATAAAATTAATAATCCACCAATAAATATTAAGAATATAACTATTGGGATTCAGGATCTGTCTATAGATTTGGAAATAATAAGAGTAGAAACCATTGTTTGGATTATTAATAATATACCTATTGTTATAGGAGTTTTTACGAATAGGATTATTGTGTTAGATGACAATGCTAATTTCATGAATATTAATTTCAATTCAACAAGTATTTTAATTATAAAATGCTAATTTTGGGTATTAGTGATGTAGATTTCTACTTTGTTGAAGTTTTAAAGGTCTATACCTAATTTTAGTTTACAAGACTACTATTTTTATTTAAATTATTAAAACTTATTTTTTACTTTATTATATATATATATATTATTTCTTTAGTTTCTTTACTTCTAATCCGTAAGCATATTTTTCTGTGTTTGATTAGCTTAGAGTTTGTAGTTATTTCTCTTCTTATAATAATTATGTATTATTCTTTTATATTTTTGTCTAGTTATTACTTGATAGTAATTTGTATAGTTTTTTTTGTGTGTGAGGGTGTCTTAGGGTTGAGAGTTTTAGTTAGAATAATCCGATGTTATGGTAATGATTATTTAAATTCTATTTTATTATGATAGCTTTAATGGTTTTTATGCTTTTTTTGATCCCTGTTTGTCTTATTAATTTGCCTTTGATCTTTCAGTTTGGGAACATTTTGGTTTTTTTATGGTTTATGTATTCTGGTTGTAATTGTTTCTTTAGAAAAATTTCTTATTTTATAGGCTTAGACACTTTTTCTTATAATTTAATTTTATTAGTTCTTTTAATTTCTTCTTTAATAGTTATTTCTATAGTTAATTCCCCATGAATACCTGTATTTTTAGTTGTAAATTTAAATTTGAATTTATGTTTATTTTTAATTTTTTTAAGAATAAATTTCTTATATATATATATTTCTTTCGAATTTGTTTTGATCCCTTTAATAGTCTTAATTTTAGGTTGAGGTTACCAACCTGAACGGCTATTGTCTGGTTTATATTTGTTGTTTTATACTATATTTGTTTCTTTACCTCTTCTTGTTTTACTAATATATATATATATTAATTTGGGTTCTATGTTTTTTGACTTAATAATTTTTTACTCAGATTTTTTTTTGATTCATTTTGTTTTGATAATAGTTTTTATGGTTAAGATACCTATGTATTTTTTTCACTTTTGGTTACCAAAAGCTCATGTTCAAGCCCCAGTTTCTGGCTCCATAATTTTAGCTGGGTTAATGCTTAAGATTGGTGGTTATGGTGTTATTCGCTCATGTTACTTATATGAATATATATATTTAAATTATTCATATTTTTGATTTTCAATTTCTTTGTTAGGTTCTTTTTATATTTCTGTTTTGTGTTTAGTTCAGTTTGATATGAAATGTTTAATTGCTTATTCTTCTATTTCTCACATGGGGTTAGTTATTATGGGTCTAGTTGGGTTAACTAATATGGGTTTAATAGGTTCTTATTTTTTAATATTAGCTCATGGTTTTTGTTCTTCAGGTATATTCTATATGGCTAATCTGTTTTATTTACGCACTTCTAGCCGAAGATTTTTTATTAATAAGGGGTTGTTAGTTTATTTTCCTAGAGGTGGGTTATTTTGATTCTTACTTTGTTGTTTTAACATGAGTTGTCCTCCTAGATTAAATTTTATTAGAGAATTTATGATTTTATGTAGAATAGTAAATTTTTGGTTTTTTTCTTTTTACTTTTTTTTAATAATTTCTTTTTTTTGTGCTTGTTTTAGATATTTTCTATTTAGTTTTAGTCAACATGGTATTTATTCAACCCTTTATAGATTTTCTAATATAAATTGTTATGAATATTTATGCTTATTCATTCATTTAGTTCCTTTAGTTTTTTCTTCTTTGATAATTTCGAGATTTTTTTACTTGAATAGTTTATATAAAATGTAGAGTTGTGGATTCTAAGAAGTAAAATTTACTTCAAGTTTATGCTAAATTTGTATTATACTTGATTTTCTATTTTGTTTTTACTTTCAATAAATTTTTTAATTTTATCTCTTTATTTGTCTCTTTATAATTTTAGATTCATATTTGAGTGAATTTTGATAGAACTTAATTCTGTTAATTTCACCTATCTTATTTATTTAGACTGAATTTCTTCAGGATTTTGTTTTGTAGTTTTATTTATTTCTTCAATAGTTGTTCTTTATAGTGTATCCTACATAGGTGACTATAACTATAGTTCTGTACGATTTCTTTTTTTAGTTTTAATGTTTGTATTAAGAATGTTTTTGATAATTTTAAGTCCTAATTTGGTTAGTATTCTTTTAGGTTGGGACGGCTTAGGGTTGGTTTCTTACTGTTTAGTAATTTATTATATATCCTTGAGGAGATATTTAGCCGGGATAATTACTTGCTTAGTTAACCGTCTAGGTGATATTGGTCTGCTTATTTCTATTAGATGAATATTCAGTTATGGTAGATGAAATTTCATTTTCCACTTAGATTATTACCCTATAGAATTATTTTATTTAGTAATTATTTCTTCTTTTACTAAAAGAGCACAAATTCCCTTTTCTATGTGATTACCTGCCGCTATGGCAGCTCCTACCCCAGTCTCTGCCCTTGTTCATTCTTCAACTTTAGTAACTGCAGGTGTGTACTTATTGATACGTTTTTTTAATTCTCTATTTTTTTTAAACGATTTTTTTTTGTACGTAAGAATTACCACCCTACTTATATCTTCTATTTGCGCAAATTATGAGTTTGATCTAAAGAAGATTATTGCTTTGTCAACTCTTAGACAATTAGGTCTTATAATAAGAAGACTTTTTATAGGAATACCGGATTTATCTTTTTTTCATCTTCTTTCTCATGCTATATTTAAATCGTTGCTTTTTTTGTGTTCTGGCATTATTATTCATTTAATAATAGGTTGTCAAGATATCCGTTTTATAGGTTCAATTTGTCTTTCTATACCTCTAACTTGTTGCTGTTTTAATATTTCTAATATGGCTTTATGTGGTTTTCCCTTTCTTTCTGGGTTTTATTCTAAGGATTTAATTGTTGACATAGTTTCATTTAGAGGTTCTAATTTGTTTGTTATTTTGTTATATTATTTTAGTTTAGGTTTAACATCTCTTTACAGAATTCGATTGTTTTACTATACTTTAATAATAAATTTCAAGTTTATTTGTTTTTTAGATATGAGAGAGAATATTAGTACAATAAGTTACAGAGTTTTTATTCTTTCTTTATTTTCTTTAAAGTTTGGCTGTGTTTTCTTGTGGTTAATTAATTTAGATATAAGTTTTTTATTATTACCATTCTATTTGAAAACTATGACTTTGTTAATGGTTTCATTAGGCTTATTTTTAGGCTATGACTTGTCTATTTCCTTAAATTTTATTATAGTGAATTCTTACTATTTAATAAATGGTTCTATGTGATTTATGTATGGATTTTCAAGTTTTTTCTATAATTTAAATTATAAATTTAGTTATAACCTTAATTTATGCATAAATTGAGGTGAGTTTTATGGGGGTATAGGAGGTTCTTTTTATTTAATAAAATTATCTAATTTTATTCAATTTTATTCTATGAGTCCTTTAAACTTTTTCTTTATTTCTCTAATTATTTGGTGATTTTTTTTTATATAGATTTTTTGGTTTCTATAGCTTAAATATTTAGAGCATATCAGTGAAGTTGATAGGGTAATTTATAATTTAGGAACAATAATTTCAAAGCTCAAATTCATAGATTTTAATAATCATCTTTTTAACGAAAATAAAATGTTTAATTTAAACTGCATGAATACTAAGAGAAAAACGGAATTTAACCGCTTTAGGTGTTAGTTAGCAGCTACCCCTATGACTTGTTCCCTTTTAATTGGGTATTTTAACCAGTACTCTTATTAACATTAAGTTGCCTCTCCTTTGGCTTCAATTAAAACATGAGGAATATTCCTTAATTTTAGGCCGAAACTAAATGTAAATTTTACTTCTTTGTTAAGGTTAATCCTTAGATACCTTTTGATTGCAAATCAAATATTATAGTTAAATATAACCCTAGGTACTATTTTGTTCATTGGATTATTCCATTATTTCATTCGTGGAAAATTCCAATTATTAAGATTACGATGAATATAATACACGTTGGTATTCAATATATAATATTTGTGGTTTTTACGGTGATGATTATAGGCATAATTATAATGATTTCAATGTCAAAGATTAAGAAAATTACAGCGATTATGAAAAAATGAATTGAAAAAGGAAGTCGAGTGTAGGACATAGGGTTAAACCCACATTCGAATGGAGTTGATTTTTGGGTGTCTAGAATAGCTTTTTTTCTAATGGATAAAATTAAAATTGATAATACAATAATAATTATTGAGATTACTAATAGTCATTTGATTATTAAGTTTATTATTCATTTAAATTAAATTAACCTCTAAGTTGGAAGCTTATTATACTCATTATACTAAATGAATTTTTATCTACCTCATCAGTAAAATGAAACGTATAGGAATAATCAGACAACGTCTACGAAATGTCAGTATCAAGCTGCTGCCTCAAATCCAGTGTGATGTGTTTTGGAAAAATGCAGCTTTAAGATTCGAAGAGTTGAAACCCCAATAAAAATTGTCCCAATAATTACGTGCATACCGTGGAATCCTGTTCCTATGAAGAAAGTTGATCCATACACTGAGTCTGCGATTGTAAAAGGTGCTTCATAGTATTCAATAGCTTGAAGGATGGAAAAATATACTCCAAGTATAATTGTTAGAATTATTCTTTGTATTGTTTGTGTGAAATTGTTGTTAACAATTGAGTTATGTGCCCAAGTAATAGAAATTCCTGATGAAAGTAGGATTATAGTATTAAGTAAAGGGATTCTTATAGGATTGAAAGGTTTAATACCTATAGGAGGCCATTGTATACCAATTTCAATTGCTGGTGATAATCTGCTATGAAAAAATGCTCAAAAAAATGAGGAGAAGAATAATACTTCAGATATAATGAATAAGATTATCCCTAGTTTTATTCTGGTTACTACCTTTTTAGTGTGTAGTCCTTGGAATGTTGATTCTCGAATCACATCACGTCATCATTGAAATATAGTTAATATAATAATTGTTACTCCTAGGTTTATAAGTCATATTTCGTTATGGTGAAATCATATAACTGTTCCAGTTGTTATACATATAAGTCCCATTGATCCTGTTAAAGGTCAAGGTCTATTGTCTACTAAGTGAAATGGGTGATTTTTCATTTTAAATTTCTCTTGAGTAAAGTGTGGATAATGTTATGAAAACATATGCTTGGATAAATGCTACAGCTATTTCAAATACCATTAATAAGATAAACAGTCATATTATAGCTATTATTAGATACAAGTTTCCTGATAGATTATTTCCTAAGAGACTTATAAGTAAGTGCCCTGCAATCATATTAGCTCTAAGTCGTACAGCTAGTGACCCAGGTCGAATTAAGTTTCTAATAGTTTCAATTACTACTATAAATGGTATAAGAATAACAGGAGTTCCTACTGGGACAAGGTGGGTGAATATACTGTTATATTTATTGATTCATCCAAACAATATTATGGATATTCATATTGTTAAGGCAAATGACAATGAAAACACTAAGTGTGCTGAGGCAGTAAATACATAAGGGATTAGTCCTATGAAGTTATTAATCAGAATTATTATAAATATTCTTACTATTATAATAGATGGTTCTTTTTTATTTAAGTGTATGATTACTTCATTTGCTAATTTATTTATTACTAAAATAATAATTCTAACTATTTTTCTGTTTGAAGTTCAGAATGGTTGAGGGATTAATAAAATTAGAAAAATTCTTATTCAATTTAATGAAAGGATATTCCCTGTACATGGGTCAAACACAGAAAATAGATTTATTATCATTTTCAATTGAATTTAATATTTTTGGTTTTTATGTTTATTTTAAGTTTATTATTAAATAAGAAGTAAGTGAAAGAAATTATAATGATTATTGAACAAATTGATATAACTGAGATTGTAGTTCATCATATTGGTGATATTTGTGGGATAAAGGGGAACTAATAAATGAGTAATTTAAATTTGACGAATTTATGTTTTACTTAAACTACCCCCTTCATTAAGAGTAATTATACTATAATTTGGTTTAAGAGACCAACACTTTAAATTTAAGTTACTTAACGTTTGTTAAAACTTTTTGATTCAGTTTATAAAGCTTCTTATATTAATTGATTCTAGAGTGATTGGTATAAATCTATGGTTAGCCCCGCAAATCTCTGAACATTGGCCGTAGAAAATTCCTGGCCGATTAATAAAAATATTACCTTGGTTGATTCGTCCTGGAGTTCCATCAATTTTAATCCCTAGAGCTGGGATTGTTCATGAATGGATCACGTCATATGAAGTTACTAGGATTCGTGATTTAACATTGAATGGTAGAGTAATTCGGTTGTCAACTTCTAGTAGCCGGAATTCATTATTTTCAATAGAGTTTGTTTGTTTTATGTAAGATTCAAACTCAATTTTTTTGAAGTCTGAATATTCGTAACTTCAAAATCATTGATGTCCAATTGCTTTTAGTGTAATTATAGGGTTATTTATTTCATCTAGTAAGTATAAAATTTTTAACGACGGTAGTGCGATAAGAATTAAAAGGATTGCTGGTATAATTGTTCACACAAGTTCAATTATCTGTCCTTCCAGTAATATTCGGTTATTAATTTTACTCATTGTTAATGAAACTATTATGTATATAACTGTAGTTGTAATTATAATAAGAATTATTATAGTATGGTCATGGAATATAATGAGTTGTTCTATAATAGGTGAAACTGCGTCTTGAAATGTAATTATTTTTCATGTTGCTATTTTCAACAAAATACTTTTGTATTTATATATGAATCTTAAATTCATTGCACTAGTCTGCCATATTGAAGATAGCTACTTGATTATTAAGGGCAATTCATTATAAGAGTGCTCTTGGGGTGGCGTTTGTTGTAATCATTCAATAGATGAGTAATTACTGTAATTGAATACTGTAAATCGTTTGGCGATTATTCTTTCTCAAATGATGAAGATTATTAGTATAATTCTTACTAGAGAAATTATTCTTCCAATTGAGGATATTACATTTCATGATGTGTATATGTCAGGGTAGTCTGAGTATCGTCGTGGTAACCCTCTTAATCCTAAGAAGTGCTGAGGGAAGAATGTTATATTTACTCCAATAAATATTACTAAGAATTGAATTTTTAGTCATTTAGGGTTTATTGTCATCCCAGTAAATAAAGGAAATCATTGGATAAAACCTGCTATAATTGCAAATACAGCTCCTATGGATAGTACATAGTGGAAATGTGCTACTACATAGTACGTGTCATGTAAAATTACGTCAATTGACGAATTTGATAGTACAATTCCAGTGAGTCCACCAATAGTAAATAGGAAAACAAAACCAGCTGATCATAATATAGAGATTGTTATTTTAACCGATACTCCGTGTATAGTTGCTATTCAACTGAAAATTTTGATTCCTGTTGGGACAGCGATAATCATTGTAGCTGATGTAAAGTAAGCTCGGGTATCTACATCTATACCAACAGTAAATATATGGTGTGCTCATACCACAAATCCTAAGATACCAATTGACATTATTGCGTAAATTATTCCAATGTATCCAAAAGATTCTGTTTTTCCTCTTTCTTGACAAATGATGTGAGAAATTAACCCAAACCCGGGCAAGATTAAAATGTAAACTTCAGGGTGACCAAAGAACCAAAATAAATGTTGGTATAAAATTGGGTCCCCTCCTCCTGCTGGGTCAAAGAATGTAGTATTAATATTTCGATCAGTTAATAACATTGTAATCGCACCTGCTAGTACTGGTAGAGAAAGTAATAGTAACACTGCAGTGATGATTACTGATCAAACAAATAAAGGGGTTCGGTCTATAGATATTCCTGTTGGTCGTATATTTATTACTGTTGAGATAAAGTTAACTGCACCAAGAATTGAAGAAATACCTGCTAAGTGCAGTGAAAAAATCGATATATCAACTCTCGGTCCTGAGTGGGCAATGTTGCTAGATAAGGGCGGGTATACTGTTCAACCAGTTCCTACTCCAGTTTCTACTAATGAACTAGTCAATAATAGAGTTAAAGATGGTGGTAATAATCAAAATCTTATGTTATTTAGTCGTGGGAATGCTATGTCTGGAGCCCCGATTATTAATGGGAGAAGTCAATTACCAAATCCACCAATTATAATAGGTATAACTATAAAGAAAATTATAACAAATGCGTGTGAAGTTACGATTACATTGTATACTTGGTCGTTATTAATAAATGATCCAGGTTGTGCTAATTCAATTCGAATGATTATTCTTATCATCATTCCTACTATACCTGACCAAATTCCGAATAGAAAATACAGAGTTCCAATGTCTTTATGGTTTGTAGAGTACAGCCATTTTTTCATTTATTTACAAAATGGCTGTTTTAGTCTTAATGGGGTGTCTGATTTAAGTGGTAAACTGTAAATTTACTTAAGGAATTCATTTTCCTCTCATTATTTTGTGGTTTTATAGTTTAAAATAAAACGTTAAATTGCAAATTTAAAGATGAATAATATCTAAGACTTACCTTGTCTTAAGATATAGATAACTTTGAAGGCTAACAGTTTAAATTTAACTTAAAGTCTTTAAACTGTTTAGGCCAATCTGTTGAAAGTTATTCTAAGAGTTGTTATTATAATATTGATTGATATTAAGAAGTGTATAGGTTTTGTGTAACAAATAGTTCATTTTTTTTGTGTCTGTGAGGTAAGTATAGATGAAAATACTATTCGAGTGTAAAATATTAAGATTAATATTGAAGTTATTATTATAATCGATACTAATAATATTTGGTTATTTAAAATTAATAGTTGTGCAACTATTAATTTTGGAATAAACCCTATTAATGGTGGGAACCCCGCTATAGAAAGCATATTAATTCATAGGTTTAGTTTAACTCATAGTCTAAATTCATTAACTATCAATTGATTAATAAAATTAGCTTTTATATTTTCTATTACTGAAATTAGTATAAATATGTTTATAGAGTAAATTATAATAAACACTATAGACACTTTTAATGAATTAATAGATATAACTATAATTGAAATGTTGTAAATAGATGAGAATCCTATTATTTTTCGCAATGAGGATTGGTTTAATGATGAAATTGATCTAACTAGTATTCTTATGATAATAGGGTAATTTAATATTCTAGTGTTAATTTGATATAAAATTGCTAATGGAGGAATTTTCAGTACTGTTAGTATAATAAATATTGCTCTTAATTCAAGTGGTTCAATAACCATTAAAACTCAGCTGTGGAATGGAGCCACCCCTAATTTTATTAATATTGAAATTATTATGAATATTTCGTTTGTTATACTATCCCCAACTAGTATACAAATTACTCTAAACAAAAATATCGTTGATGCTACTGTTTGTATAATAAAATATTTGATTATTGACTGAGAAGTGTTCTTTTTGTTTCCTAATATTAAAGGAATGAATGAAATTAGTGACACTTCTATTCCTATTCATATTGAAATTCAATTATTAGAGCAAATAGTAATAATAACCCCAATTATTATACTATTCACTAATAAGCTTTTCGTAGAATTTATTGAAATTAGAAAGAAGAATATTTAATTTCTATATTTAGGGTATGAACCTAATAGCTTTCTTAGCTTATCTTTCTTAAATTTGTTGTTTTGTAGTGTAAGATGCACATGAAATTTTGACTTTCATAGATTAAGTTTGATTCTTAACAATTCAATAAGAGTATAAATTTATACATGATTTATTCTATCAAAATAATCCTTTTCTCAGGCATCTTATT